AATTTTGCAAAGAAATATCCCACTTGTTTCTCGAGAAGAGATGGGAAACATGCTCAATATCATTTGATGGAATAGTTGCCTCAGCTCCTTGTTGTTTGAGGAAACCCTCCACTTCAATTGGTCTTTTTTCACGAAAAGCAGACATGAGATAACAAATCAAGTGTTTCGCTAAGATTTCGAATAGCTGTCCCGAATTCAAATTGATTATGTTTCGCTTCTTCCTCGGAGAAACACGATCAAACAATTCCCAACCATGGTCCTTGCGGATCGGATCATCCATATAGGATACAAAAAGAAACTCCAGATATTTGATATCTTTCTCTTTGAATGAGATCTCAATTCCAGCTACTGTTTCATTAGATATCTTACAACTAGAATCCCTCTTTTTTCCGATCCAGTTCCTCCACCACCGCGAACCCCAGTTAGATTCAGGCATGATACACTTTTTAGTTATTGGGAGGACCCAAGTACTCTCTTTCGGATCCATGAAACAACTCTCAGAGATCTTTTTCCTTTTTGGAAGATACAGGAGCGAAACAATCAACCTATTGATATTGGGAGACCAAAAAGATTCTTCCAATGTATCATTTCTGGGTCCAATGGAATTCATAGGTATAGGAAGAAGCCCCATCAAATAGAGATTTTTTCTTTCGACCATATTTCGATTGTTAATACGATATATAAGGACCGCTACTACAAGCAGTACTACACCTTTGATCGTGAAATATCGATTGCTTGTTGAACCCTGTGAATCACGTGAAAGCAGGACACTCCAAGTTTGGGGGCCAAGGAGTTTCACAAAACGTTCTTGGTGGAAAAAAATGTGAGTGAAAGACACCACTGAATCGAATTTGGTCCATGAATCTAAGAAATAGCGAGAATTCTTGATCTCTCTCAATATCTCTCTCAATTCAAAAATACAGGATTTGAATTGATGCCGTTTCATTGATTTCTCCTAAACGAAAGATTATATTTCAATTGAAATCCACTTACACAAAGACAGCCCCCGTTGATGACGAGTCTCCGCGAAGCATCCATGGCTGAATGGTTAAAGCGCCCAACTCATAATTGGCAAATTCGTAGGTTCAATTCCTGCTGGATGCACGCGAATTGGAACGTTCAATAATAGAATTGGCTCCGTATCAACGGAATCTCATCATCCATAGATAACTAATTGGTATATTCATACTATAAGAATAAGATAGAAACGGTAGAAACGGTAAGAATTCTAATTCTTATAGATACTGGAACTCATAGGGAAGAAAATGGATTTATGGATGGAATCAAATATGCAGTATTTACAGAAAAAAGTATTCGGTTATTGGGGAACAATCAATATACTTCTAATGTCGAATCAGGATCAACTAGGACAGAAATAAAGCATTGGATCGAACTCTTCTTTGGTGTCAAGGTAGTAGCTATGAATAGCCATCGACTCCCGGGAAAGGGTAGAAGAATGGGACCTATTATGCGACATACAATGCATTACAGACGTATGATCATTACGCTTCAACCGGGTTATTCTATTCCACCTCTTATAGAGAAAAGAACTTAAATAAAAAAATAAATACTTAATAACATGGCCATACATTTATACAAAACTTCTACCCCTAGCACACGCAAAGGAGCCGTAGACAGTCAAGCGAAATCCAATCCACGAACAAATTTGATCTATGGACAGCATCGTTGTGGTAAAGGTCGTAATGCCAGAGGAATCATTACCGCAAGGCATAGAGGGGGAGGTCATAAGCGTCTATACCGTAAAATCGATTTTCGACGGAATGCAAAAGACATATCTGGTAGAATCGTAACCATAGAATACGACCCTAATCGAAATGCATACATTTGTCTCATACACTATGGGGATGGTGAGAAGAGATATATTTTACATCCCAGAGGGGCTATAATTGGAGATACCATTGTTTCTGGTACAGAAGTTCCTATATCAATGGGAAATGCCCTACCTTTGAGTGCGGTTTGAACTATTGATTTACGTAATTGGAAGTAACCAATTAGGTTTACGACAAAACCTAGAAATCGATCACTGATCCAATTTGAGTACCTCTACGGGATAGACCTCAACAGAAAACTGAAGAGTAACGGCAGCAGGTGATTGAGTTCAGTGGTTCCTCATATAAAATTATTGACTCTAGAGATATGGTAATATGGAGAAGACAAAATTGTTTGAAGCACGGATAGAACCGGAAGCGCCCCTTGTTTCAAAGAGAGGAGGATGGGTTATTCACATTTCATTTGATGGTCAGAGGCGAATTGAAAGCTAAGCAGTGGTAATTCTAAAGATCCCCCGGGGGAAAAATAGAGATGTCTCCTACGTTACCCGTAATATGTGGAATGGAAGTATCGACGTAATTTCATAGAGTCATTCGGTCTGAGTGCTACATGAAGAACATAAGCCAGATGACGGAATGGGGAGACCTAGGATGTAGAAGATCGTAGCATGAGTGATTCGGCAGATTTGGATTCCTATATATCCACTCATGTGGTACTTCATCATACGATTCATATAAGATCCATCTGTCTAGATATCATCATCTACATCCAGAAAGCCGTATGCTTTGGAAGAAGCTTGTACAGTTTGGGAAGGGGTTTTTATTGATCAAAAAGAAGAATCTACTTCAACCGATATGCCCTTAGGCACGGCCATACATAACATAGAAATAACACTTGGAAAGGGTGGACAATTAGCTAGAGCAGCAGGTGCTGTAGCGAAACTGATTGCAAAAGAGGGTAAATCGGCCACATTAAGATTACCATCTGGAGAGGTTCGTTTGATATCCAAAAACTGCTCAGCAACAGTCGGACAAGTGGGTAATGTCGGGGCGAACCAGAAAAGTTTGGGTAGAGCCGGATCTAAATGTTGGCTAGGTAAGCGTCCTGTAGTAAGAGGAGTAGTTATGAACCCTGTAGACCATCCCCATGGAGGTGGTGAAGGGAGGGCCCCGATTGGTAGAAAAAAACCCACAACTCCTTGGGGTTATCCCGCGCTTGGAAGAAGGAGTAGGAAAAGGAATAAATATAGTGATATTTTTATTCTTCGTCGCCGTAAATAGAAAGAGAAAGAAAAAATAATGAATGATGTGAAATCAAATTCAATCAAACAAATCGGTTTTTTCGTCTTCACAAAATGAAAAAATGAAAAGAAGGGGGAGTAATCACTTGTGGCCCGTTCATCTAAAAAAAATCCTTTTGTAGCTAATCACTTATTAAGTAAAATTGAGAAGCTCAACAAGGCAGAGGAAAGAAGTATAATAGTAACTTGGTCCCGGGCATCCACCATTATATTTGCAATGGTCGGTCATACAATTGCTGTTCATAACGGAAAGGAGCATTTACCTATTTATATAACGGAGCGTATGGTGGGTCACAAATTGGGAGAATTCGCGCCTACTCTGACTTTCCGGGGACACGCGAAAAACGATAATAGATCTCGGCGATAATATAAATATAGCTAATGTATTAATGTAATAAAAAGTGAAATGAGTGCTCTCATGATTTATTCTTATTTTTATTGGTGTGTGTGAGGTAAAACCCTATGATAAAGAAGACCTCGGGTACAGAAATACGAGCTTTAGCTCGACATATAGGTATGTCTGCTCAAAAAGCACGAAGGGTAATTGATCAAATTCGCGGTTGCTCCTATGAGCAAACACTCATGATACTGGAACTCATGCCTTATCGAGCATGTTACCCCATTTTCAAATTAGTTTATTCCGCAGCAGCAAATGCTAGTCACAATAGGGGTTTGAAAGAAGCTGACTTATTTATTAGTAAAGCCGAAGTCAACGAAGGTGTTATCGTCAAAAGGTTAAAACCGCGAGCTCGGGGACGTAGTTACCCAATAAAAAGACCCACCTGTCATATAACTATTGTATTGAGCGAAAGACCTAACTTCAATTTTAAAAATATTTGATTTTCAAAACATTACTTTTAGTTTAGAAAGAGAATATTGGTAGGTAGATATGGGACAGAAAATAAATCCACTTGGTTTCAGACTTGGTACAACCCAAAGTCATCGTTCCTTTTGGTTCGCACAACCAAAAAATTATTCCAAAGGTCTCCAGGAAGATGAAAAAATACGGGATTGTATCAAGAATTATGTACAAAAACATATGAGAATATCCTCAGGTTTTGAAGGAATTGCACGTATAGATATTAAAAAAAGAATCGATTTGATCCAAGTCATAATTCATATTGGATTCGCCAATATGTTAATAGAGGGTAGAGCCCGAGGAATCGAAGAATTACAGACTAATATACAAAAAAGCTTTCATTCTGTGAACCGAAGACTCAACATTGCTATCGCAAGAGTTGCAAGACCTTACGGGCAACCTAATATTCTTGCAGAATATATCGCTCTGCAATTAAAGAATAGAGTTTCCTTTCGAAAGGCAATGAAAAAAGCTATTGAATTAGCTGAACAAGCGGATGCAAAGGGAATTCAGGTACAAATTGCAGGACGTCTCAATGGAAACGAAATTGCCCGCGTTGAATGGATTAGAGAAGGTAGGGTTCCCCTACAGACCATTCGAGTTAAAATTGATTATTGTTCCTATCCAGTTCGAACTATCTATGGAGTATTAGGGATAAAAATTTGGATATTTTTGGATGAAGAGTAATGGCTCCTTTCTTGCGATTCTATTCATGGATAAGTATCCATGGACAGGGCAAAAAACTCAATTTAGTTTAGGTCTTTTTCCGTTTAGTCAAAACGAATCAATTATATATGTTTGAATAACAATTCGATTTACCACTTTGATATGATAGAATTGCTATGCTTAGTGTGTGACTCGTTGGGACTAAAAGAAAGAATTGGACCCTATCTAATATAAATTAATAACCAGCTCATTGCTTCGTATTCTCAAGATCCAAGGAATCGGTCATTATATGAGATAATAATCATATATTTGTAGCAACTGAAATCCTTTTTCAATAAAGTAAAAATGAATCTTGATTGATTGTGTAAGTTGTGAAACCAAAATAGAGGGATGCGGATGAATGGAAAGATGAGAGAAAGGGAGAAGGGGAAAAGAAATGATATATTATTCCAATATGTATGGTCTATGAATCATCTCAGAAAGGGCAATGTGATAAGGCATCATATACTATAATATAATTCAATTCATCTATAATTTAGATAGATTTCATAGGAAAAAATAAAGAGCATTGAGTCGATAGAGACTGAGGAGATTGACTCAGGGACAGATTAAATTAGAAGCTCCATTGCAGAATTCAGACCTCGACATTAATGGAGGAGAAGCTATGGGAACGACGGAACCTGTGACTGCGGAGGATTCGATTGAAAACGAATCCTAATGATTCACTGGACGGGATGGCGGAACGCGCCGGGAGCGAACTGATTTCTTCAAAGAGGTTATGGAGAGACCCTACGAATAAAGCAGATAAATATAAAAGAGTAAATATTCGCCCGCGAAATTTCATTCATTAAATAATCCTAATATTATTTATCGTTTATTTATCGTTTCATTCGCGAGGAGCTGGATGAGAAGAAACTCTCATGTCCGGTTCTGTAGTAGAGATGGAATTGAGACACTACCATCAACTATAACCCCAAAAGAACCAGGTTTCGTAAACAACATAGAGGAAGAATGAAAGGAGTATCTTATCGGGGCAATCGTATTTGTTTCGGTAGATATGCGCTTCAGGCACTTGAACCCGCTTGGATCACATCTAGACAAATAGAAGCAGGGCGCCGCGCAATGACACGATATGCCCGTCGTGGCGGAAAAATATGGGTACGTATATTCCCCGACAAACCCGTTACACTAAGACCCGCGGAAACACGTATGGGTTCGGGTAAGGGATCTCCCGAATATTGGGTATCCGTCGTTAAACCGGATCGAATACTTTATGAAATGGGCGGAGTATCAGAAACCGTAGCCAGAGCCGCTATGGAAATAGCGGCGCGCAAAATGCCTATACGAACAAAATTCGTTATTGCGGAATAGGGATATCGGACCAAAGGAATATTTATGAATGATGAAAAATATAATCTATAATCGCTGGTTTACTTATTTCTGGACAGAAAATTTGCTTTTCCCCCTCGCCTCTTGCATTGAAAGAACTCAAATAAAAGAAAGATGATTCAACCTCAGACCCTTTTGAATGTAGCGGACAACAGCGGAGCTCGAAAACTGATGTGTATTCGAATCATAGGAGCTAGTAATTACCGATATGCTCATATCGGTGACGTTATTGTTGCTGTAATCAAAGAAGCAGTGCCAAATATGCCCCTGGAAAGATCAGAAGTAATCAGAGCTGTAATTGTACGTACATGTAAAGAACTCAAGCGCGACAACGGTATGATAATCCGGTATGATGACAATGCAGCAGTTGTCATTGATCAAGAAGGAAATCCAAAAGGCACCCGAGTTTTTGGTTCAATTGCTCGTGAATTGAGACAGTTAAATTTCACTAAGATAGTCTCATTAGCTCCCGAAGTATTATAAATAATGAACGCTAGTAGACGAGACAATAGTGTAGTAGGGTCTTTGAAATGGATCAATTAGTAGATTATGTCTCAGGCATATACCTTTAATGAAAAAGAAAAAAAGAAACATGTTGATTATATCAAAGAAAAAAAAAAGATAGTTCGTCATGGGTAGAGACACTATTGCCGATATAATAACTTATATAAGAAATGCTGACATGGATAAAAAAGGAACAGTTCGAATACCATCCACTAATATTACCGAAAACATTGTTAAAATACTTCTACGAGAGGGTTTTATCGAAAATGTTAGGAAGCACCGGGAAAACAACAAGGATTTCTTGGTTTTAACCCTACGACATAGAAGAAATAGGAAAAGAGCATATAGAAATATTTTAAAGCGTATCAGCAGACCTGGTCTGCGAATCTATTCCAACTCTCAACGAATTCCTAGGATTTCAGGCGGGATAGGGGTTGTAATTCTTTCTACTTCTAGAGGTATAATGACAGATCGAGAAGCTCGACTAGAAAGAATTGGAGGAGAAATTTTGTTTTATATATGGTGAGGTGATCCATCTGGTATACGAATTTGATACGTAACTTCCTATTTATGAAAAAGAGAGTAGAGGTGGGTTGTCTAATGTCACTCCTCCTCCATTAGTTAATACTTCAAGGAGGTTACCTGGAATGAAAGAACAAAAATTGATCCATGAAGGTTTAATTACTGAATCACTTCCCAATGGCATGTTCTGGGTTCGCTTAGATAACGAAGACCTGGTTCTAGGTTATGTTTCAGGGCGGATACGACGTAGTTTTATACGAATACTACCAGGAGATAGAGTAAAAATAGAAGTCAGCCGTTATGATTCAACAAGGGGACGTATAATTTATAGACTTCGCAATAAAGATTCAAACGATTAGGTGTTTCAATTTTCATGGGGATAAATTTTGAGGCTCAAACACTAACTTAAGGTTAATTAAAGAAAAGAGACTTATTTTCTTTCAAAGAGTAGATTCGGAGGAACAACAAA